GAAATACCTTGCTTACGTATCATTGGAAAGTGCATTAACATAAATACAGCAGTAAGCAGAGGCAGTACAAAGGTATGTAAACTATAAAAACGAGTCAAAGTGGATTGCCCCACACTAGCACTTCCACGTAATAACTCCACTAAAGGGGATCCTATTACCGGAATCGCTTCAGGTACACCTGTCACAATTTTGACTGCCCAATAACCGATTTGATCCCAAGGTAAAGAATAACCAGTTACACCAAATGATGCAGTCAATACAGCCAAAACCACACCTGTGACCCAAGTTAATTCACGGGGTTTTTTAAATCCACCTGTGAGATACACACGAAATACGTGCAGGATCATCATTAGAACCATCATACTTGCTGACCATCGATGAACTGATCGGATTAACCAACCAAAGTTGGCCTCCGTCATTATATATTGAACGGAGGAAAAAGCCTCTGTAACGGTTGGTCGGTAGTAAAAAGTCATAGCAAAACCGGTAGCAACTTGTACTAAAAAACAAGTAAGTGTAATTCCCCCTAAACAATAAAATATGTTGACATGAGGAGGAACATATTTACTCGTTATATCATCCGCAATTGCCTGAATCTCAAGACGTTCCTCAAACCAATCATATACTTTATTGAGATAGGTAACTAGTCCGACTCCCCCTCCGAGAACCGTATATGAAAATTTCATCTCGTACGGCTCAAGCAGAAACACACAAATTTTCAACGGATATTAGAAAAAAAGGTTCAAAACTTCATCAGCCACAGGATTGTATCAATTTGCCTTGAAGATATTAAATAAGAAAAATCCAGAATTTCTTCTTTGTGATGATAATGCCAAAAAATCTCAAGTTGGCTCATCTGTCTTTCTTTCCCTTATGTTGATCATTAGAGGCCTCTTGACTTTTCTCTTCCCTATTTTTTATTTATTTTACTAGTAAAATAAATAAAAATTTATAGTGGTTTTCTAATAGAAATTATCTTGTTGCGATCCTATGAATCAGTTCAATTAAAACCTTAGATTCATACTAGAGCCACGATGATTGAGTCTCAAGCTAAACAAAAGGCAAGGGTTCTTCGAATAAGAACCGCTTGATGATCATTTATTGAATTGGTGTAATGACTCGACAAAATCGAGAGAAAAAAAAGTTGTCTTTTGGGCAAACAAAATAGGAAAGAAGAAAAATTCTTTTTTTATTAAGAACTACTTGAATTTTTTTTTTCAGTCTGGTTGCGAGGTCTAAATAGTGAGTATGAATCATAGTTCCATTTTTTTTTCTTGATCCACTCTATGTATTTCGTGTTCCAGATACTAGAATAAATAATATCCGACGAATTAGAATCATCTTGATAGAGAGAACAGGCCCTTTCTATGTATTATCAATAGGATCACAATTCTAACAAGTCACACACTCATATTCCAGAGATACCAAAACAAAAAAATCCACGGTCGAACTACCAGAATGTCTAGAAATGTGAAGCTTAAAGCAGAAAGACCCTTTTTGGATGGAAAAACTATGACTTCATAGTTTTAGTTAGTAGAAACCTAATTCATTAAAATTCCGTCCAGTAAAACAGAAGAATTATAAATTTCTAAAATGATAGATAGGAATATCGCGAATAAAGCCATTGCAACCCCCATAAAAGGAGTAGTCCCCCAACCCGGAGCGACTTTCCCATATTCCGAATTCAAGGGTTTCAATAAACTACCTGCGCCAGTTCGTTTTGGCCTAGGTCTAGAACTATCTTCAACGGTTTGTGTAGCCATAAATTCTATTTAATCATTGGTGTTGACTTTGTATACTATTCCGTTGTAGTTGTAAATACACGATCTTTATCATAGATCCATTGTAATCTTGAAATTCTATAAAAATGGAAACAGCAACTTTAGTCGCCATCTTCATATCTGGTTTACTTGTAAGCTTTACTGGGTATGCCTTATATACCGCGTTTGGGCAACCCTCTCAACAATTAAGAGATCCATTCGAAGAACATGGGGACTAATTGAAGTAAGAAGTCTCCCAGCTGGGAGACTTCTTACTTCAATTAAATTATTTCATTTTTTAGTCGGAACCTTAGGTGGTTCTCGGAAGAAGATAGCGAAAAAAATTATCCCTAAAGTCGAAACTAAAAGGAACGTATAAACCAATGCTTCCATAGATTCGATCGTGGTTTATTTACAATTATAACTTCCACACCTATTCACTTGTCATTTGGGATTATTTCCCATATAAAAAAAGAAAAAGAGTCAAAGAAAGGACAGGAGATGTTTCCCATATCAAATCAAAAAAAAAAAAGAGGTGAAAGATACCATAGCAATGTGGTATCAGATTGTCTGTCTCCTTGTAGTTGGATCCCCAACTTTTTGGAATGTTCCAAATTCCACTTGAGCATCCAAGTCTGGATCAATACCAGCAAAAACATCTCGGAACAAGGTTCGAGCGCCATGCCAAATGTGTCCGAAAAAGAAGAGCAAAGCAAAGGTAGCATGACCAAAAGTGAACCAACCCCTTGGACTGCTGCGAAAAACACCATCTGATTTCAAAGTAGCTCGATCTAATTCAAAAATTTCTCCTAATTGGGCACGCCTCGCATATTTTTTTACAGTAGCAGGATCAGAATAACTTACTCCATTAAGTTCGCCACCATAGAACTCCACCGTTACGCCTACTTGTTCAACACTATATTTGGATTCTGCTCTTCTAAAAGGAACGTCCGCTCTCACAATTCCCTCTTCATCTACCAAAACTACCGGAAATGTTTCAAAAAAAGTAGGCATACGACGTACAAAAAGCTCGCGCCCTTCTTTATCTCTAAAGACGGGATGTCCTAACCATCCAACAGCTATTCCATCCCCATTGTCCATTGAGCCTGCTCTGAATAATCCCCCCTTTGCCGGATTATTACCAATATAATCATAAAAAGCTAATTTTTCGGGAATTTTAGACCAAGCTTCTGATAAACTAAGATTTTCGGCTAACCCATCGCTAACTCTTCGATATATTTCTTGCTGAAAGTATCCCTGATCCCACTGATAACGAGTAGGTCCAAATAATTCGATTGGGGTAGTTGCCGATCCATACCACATAGTTCCGGCAACTACGAAAGCTGCAAAAAAAACAGCAGCGATACTACTGGAAAGTACAGTTTCAATATTGCCCATACGTAATCCTTTGTATAGACGTTGAGGCGGACGGACACTAAGATGGAATAGGCCCGCTAATATGCCCAGTGTACCCGCAGCAATATGATGCGAAGCTATTCCTCCCGGAACGAAAGGATCAAAACCTTCTGCACCCCACGCAGGATTTACAGCTTGTACTTTTCCTGTTAGTCCATAAGGATCGGACACCCATATCCCAGGACCATACAAACCGGTTACATGAAATGCACCAAAGCCAAAACAAGCCACCCCTGCAAGAAATAAATGAATTCCAAAGATCTTGGGCAAATCCAAAGAAGGTTTTCCCGTCCGCTCATCACAGAATATTTCTAGGTCCCAATATACCCAATGCCAGATAGCTGCCAAGAAACACAAGCCAGAAAACACAATATGCGCACCTGCCACACCTTCATAACTCCAAATACCCGGATTCGTTATAGTGCCTCCTGAAATACTCCAACCACCCCACGAATTGGTTATTCCTAAACGAGTCATGAAGGGGATGACGAACATACCTTGTCTCCACATTGGATCCAGAACAGGATCAGAGGGATCAAAAACGGCTAATTCGTATAAAGCCATCGAGCCAGCCCAACCAGAAACTAGAGCTGTATGCATTATATGCACCGAAAGCAATCGACCCGGATCATTCAATACGACAGTATGAACACGATACCAAGGCAAACCCATGGAAATACCCCTTTAGCAAAGAAAAATAGACACGATGTCGTTTTATTTTATCGCATTGGAAAAAACTATCCATATCCTATGTACCTAACCCTTCTAGGGGATTCTGTGTCAGAAAGCGTGAATATTTATTTCATTCCATTAAAAATAAGAAGCCAATTCTGTTTGTAAGAAGAAAGAGAAGCAGATCTATTCTATACTCGATAAGTGCCAATATGCAATGGGTAGCTTGGGCTATTTCGAAAAACGAAGAATAGATCCCTAATCCCTCTTTGTTTATCATTCGAATCACAGATTCCTTTTTCTTTATTCAATCTGTCTTTCCTTCCTTATATGTATAATTTTTCAATCTATGTATCATTTCAATCTATGTATTAATAGAATCTATAGTATTCTTATAGAATAAGAAAAAAATGAAGATAATAAACTGCGGATTCTTTCTTTCTCTTCCATTCTTAAGTTTCCATATTAAAGTGTAGTTTTCTTACTTAAATCTAATAATATTAATCTAATATGCCCATTGGTGTTCCAAAAGTACCTTACCGGATTCCCGGAGATGAAGAAGCGACTTGGGTTGACTTATACAATGTTATGTATCGAGAAAGGACACTTTTTTTAGGTCAAGAGATTCGTTGCGAGATCACGAATCATATTACAGGTCTCATGGTATATCTCAGTATAGAAGATGGAATTAGCGATATTTTTTTGTTTATAAACTCCCCCGGCGGGTGGCTAATCTCAGGAATGGCGATTTTTGATACGATGCAAACGGTGACACCAGATATATATACAATATGCCTCGGAATAGCCGCGTCCATGGCCTCCTTCATTCTGCTTGGAGGAGAACCCACTAAACGTATAGCATTCCCCCACGCTAGAATTATGCTTCACCAACCGGCTAGTGCTTATTATCGGGCAAGGACACCAGAATTTTTACTAGAAGTGGAAGAGTTACACAAAGTTCGCGAAATGATCACAAGGGTTTATGCACTAAGAACAGGCAAGCCTTTTTGGGTTGTATCCGAAGACATGGAAAGGGATGTTTTTATGTCAGCAGACGAAGCCAAAGCTTATGGACTTGTCGATATTGTAGGGGATGAAATGATTGACGAGCACTGCGATACTGATCCAGTATGGTTTCCAGAAATGTTTAAGGATTGGTAGTGGCTGAATTTCTTGTAAATTTATTTCAAACCTAAATTCGGGTTTTATGCGATTTTATAGAAAATAGAAATACTTCATGATGATGAATCATCAGGTTAAGATCGATCTAAACCAATCCATTTTTTTCTATATACATACGACATGCCAACGGTTAAACAACTTATTAGAAATGCAAGACAGCCAATACGAAATGCTAGAAAAACGCCCGCGCTTAAGGGATGTCCTCAGCGTCGAGGAACATGTGCTAGGGTGTATGTGCGACTCGTTCAGATCATGAGTTCAAACAAATAAGACAATTTTTGAAATATCCATGATCGGTACCAATGAATAGGATAGAGCTTCTCTCCCTAGATTTCTACGGTATATGGAATTTATGGTTTCCTTTGGTGCAAATCCAATCATCTAGATTGGAAGAAGCAATTCCCCCATTGGTAGCAAATGGTTATCGATTAAGCGGAGGAAATAGTAATAAAAAGAAAAGGCTTATGCTCCTTTATCTTAAAAGAACGGACTAAAGGGTCAGCTACTTAGCCAACTTTCATAATTAAATACCGTCACTGTATGAATAACTCTTATTTATTGTGAAAAGAGCGATTTACTCTATAATGGATAGGTAGAGCCAAAGACTGTGAACTATACAAGTTCACAATACTTTTTGATGAAAGAAAGGGCTCCGGTGTATAGAGAGGGCCTCACCGTTTAAAAGAGAACCATAGAAACGATGGAACCCACTGTTTTTTTAGTATCATTAGAATTTGTTATTTCTATGCGAAATAACTGAAGGGGATAGAATAAAAAATCGTGGTTGGGAAGGTTATAGTAGCAAAAGCCATTGGAATTAATATTTTATATATCGGAATAATCCGTTTTGTTATTAATGGGAAAAAGAACGGTTAAAAGAAGAGAAATCATTAGTTATTCATTAAGGTTAATTTGATTCAATGACCAGAGTTCCGCGAGGATATATAGCTCGGAGACGACGAACAAAAATGCGTTCATTTGCCTCAAACTTTAGAGGGGCTCATTTAAGACTTAATCGAATGATTACTCAACAAGTAAGAAGAGCTTTTGTTTCTTCTCATCGAGATAGAGGCAGGCAAAAGAGGGATTTTCGTCGTTTGTGGATCACTCGGATAAACGCAGCAACACGGATATATAAAGTATTCGATAGTTATAGTAAATTAATACACAATCTGTACAAAAAGGAATTGATTCTTAATCGTAAAATGCTTGCACAAGTAGCTGTATTAAATCCAAATAATCTTTACACGATTTCCAATAAAATAAAGACCATCAATTAAAGGGATAAAAAAGTAATATACAGGAATAATTAAAACTGAATTCCCGGAGAGGGAACTCCGGGAAGATACAATAAATTAAGATTAAGTGGTAGGAATCAACGAGCATGTTACAATAAATAAAAAACTATTTCTTTTTTCCCATTTTTCTTTCTTTTCTTATAACAAACAAAAGAATCTAAACTGGATTACTTTATTTATATAGGAGTCTGACCCTTTCGAATAAAACATCAACAATCGGAACTTAAGCTCCGATTGTTGTTTCTTAAATTCTGGTTGGAGTTTCTTAAATTTTGATTGGAATTGAACTTTTGTGTTAATTGAGGAATATGTCTATTTTTTCTGTGTCTAGGACCAGTAATTATTGAAATTGACTGAGCTTGAAATTGCTTCTCATTTTCATAGTTACGAAATGGTAAGAAAGATAAAATACGAGCCTGTTTTATAGCAAGAGTAATTAATCGTTGTTGTTTCAAGGTTAATCTATTTATTCGTCTGGATAATATTTTTCCTTGTTCACTAATAAATCGATTAATTAAGCTCATGTTTCTATAATCAATTCGATCCCCCGGACCAATTCGGGAACGCCTACGAAAAGGTTGTTTGGATTTACGAAAAGGTTGTTTGAATTTACGAAAAGGTTGCTTGGATTTATGAAAAGTTTGTTTGGATTTACGAAAAGGTTGCTTAGATTTACGAAAAGGTTGTTTAGATATATACATGATTTATTCCTTATTTAAAAATTTGAAAAAAAAAATGGATTTCTTTATTTTATTAATTTTGGATCCAAAAGAAGTAGTCTTTCTTTGGTCCATATATTATTTGATTCATATACTATATATAAAAAAACCTCTATACATATGAAATAATATCTACCTAAAGTGGATTTGTATTTTGTATTCTATCTATCTTCTATATATTAAATAATAAATTCTTACTCTTTCTATTCTTTAGAAAAATCAAAAACACGATGCTCCTATTTCTTTATTTCATTATGAGTCGTATGCTTGCGGCAATAACGACAAAATTTTCTTAATTCTAATTGTCCGGGTGTATTGTGGCGATTCTTTTGAGTACTATATCTAGAAATCCCCGTCGATTCCTTATTGGTACCCTTTCGAACACAACTGATACATTCCAAAATCACTCTGATTCTAACATCTTTACCCTTGGCCATGAACCTCCTTTCCTTTTTGGATCGACTTAACTTAATTCTTATACCTGTTCTTTTATTCTTCTATATTGGATCCGAAAAAGAAGAATAAAATCCAATAGAATAAAAAATGGAGAAATAATTAAAGAATACAATCCTTGTCGAATTAGCAAGGATTTTGCTTCGAAATCCTTTCATTTAAGTAGCAAGCCCAGCTCTTTCTATGCTCGAATTTGTGAGGCCTGACTTAGCTTGGATACCGCATTTTTGATGATTCTGAGGTTCAACCCAATCCATCTTTTCTTTCTTTTTGCTTCGTATACTAAAAAAGGATTGAAATAAAATTTTCGTCATGTCACGAAGAATTCTATCTCTCGTATAGGAATAACTAGAATTAAAAAAAAGGGAATGACAAAGCATCTGGGAATAAACGATTAATTTCTATCAATAAACCTGCTAAAGCCCCAAACCATAGAGTACTTAGCACGGGTGCTACAGAGAGATATGTTTTTATATCCCGCATTGAAAATCCTCCTTCCTTATTGGAATACATATATGATCAGATACTCTTGCCCAAGATCGTTTGTATTTCTTTATTTAGGCGAAATTCCTAACTAAAAAAACAAAATCAATATTCTATATATATAGAATGAACCATATAGACGAGATTTTCCTATCCCTAAAAAAGAAAAAGATGACCCCTTCTTCCTATACATTACTAAGGAATAGTAATCTTTCTTTTATAGGTGAAATTCAACTGGATTTTAGATATATACCCTTCCTTGATTATATGAGACCAAAAACAAGAAATGACAAGAAAGTTCTATATAGATAGAGAAATAGAAGAAAATTACGATGTGGAAAACAAGAAAGGAATTGTGTACAATGGCATTGTACAACAATTTGTAAAAGGGATGTAGCGCAGCTTGGTAGCGCGTTTGTTTTGGGTACAAAATGTCACAGGTTCAAATCCTGTCATCCCTACCTATTACTTCTCTCTTCTTTATGGGCAGTAGCGGGGAGATCCATTAAAGTGTATATAACTTGAATTTGTGGATACTATACGTACGTGAGACACGTTAGGAGTAGAAAAGGATTTTCTTTTTGAAAGCGCTCTTAGTTCAGTTTGGTAGAACGCGGGTCTCCAAAACCCGATGTCGTAGGTTCAAATCCTACAGAGCGTGATTCCATCTATCTTATGTCGAAACAGAGTAAAATAACTTAAAAAAAAAAGTCGAATTACAACTCCAATTTGACCTCCTCTCTAGTCTGGAGGAGGTCAATAAAAAAATAAATATTACTCAATCAAAGATCCAACTGATCCCCACGCCTGTATTGCAAATACGCAGTCACGAATAATCCCGCTAAAGTAATAGGAATTAGGCCTAAGACGATTCCAAATAGAAAAACTTCAATCATTTTGATTTGTTCGAGGGGATAAAAAAAGAGGTACGATCTATCTCTAAATAATAGTCTAAATTATCCACGAATCTCAATGACCAAAAAAAGAATTGGTAATTAGCGTGGAAAAAGGTCCTATAATATCAGGAATCCAAAAGAAAGATTCTTATTTTCTGACTTATTCATTCAATTTATTTCAAATAAGACGTATCTTGTTCAAGCCAATAAATAGAGCTGGGGTTATAGTTAAAGCAGCCAGTAGAAAACCGAAATAACTAGTTATAGTAAGCATGAAGGGGTTAAATTCCATTTTATTTTTTTTTTTACTACACCACATATGTTGGTAAAGCACTTACCTAAGTTATGTTATGGAAAATTCCTAATTCATCGGTTATTTTAGATAATACTAAAAAACAAGATAGAGGGAGATACAGAAGTGTAAAAGAAAATTGATTCATCAGATGGGACATGAGTCCCTAATTCCGAATCAAGAGATTTATTGTGGAATCTGTCAGTTAAGTAAAGTAAAAATATTAAGAACTAGATCATCTAAACCCATTGAAAAATGAAATTGGATTTTTGGGGAATTTTGGAATAAAAGATAAATAAAGAATGGAATTTCAAAAAAGTTCTTTCTATTTCAGATTATTTCTTTTTCAATAGGATTTAATCCTCTTTTTAGAGCAAATGGGCGTCCCCTATTCCTTCTTAATGGAATAAGAGGAGAAGAAAACCATTCCACGACTCCCGAAGGCCCCCCTGAAAAAGGGAAAAATTTACTTTATTTTTATTTATTCATTTTTCGAACCCCAACCAAAGTTGATTCGAAGACGAGTTACTTCAATTATCTTTTTCTTTTAAGTTCTATCTTCTGTCTTTCCCTATTTCATCTCGTAAAGTTACATGCTTGCTGTTTGGTTAAGAAAATTAGACCTAATCCAACAAACAAGATAGGATTGATTACGAATCTTGATTCTTCAAAGAATGTATTCCGTTTCTTTCATAACGGATTATCTACTATTCGATTTTCTATTTTTTAGATAGTATTTTATACTAACCAATTTAATTCCTTAAAGGGAAAAGTTGGATTCGAATAAAACTTTTAACTAAAAAGGGATAGATTTCGCATATACTTATCCTTGTATTGCGTCAATATGAGAATATCCTTCCTAAATTCTTTATCCAAACCTATTGATCATTAACTTAGGTTTTCCCAAGATCCTGGTCACTATTCCAAATTAAATTATTCTACTATTCCGAAGACAATGAAAATAAGTAGGACCCCAAAAATTGGGGTTTCTATTGATGCCTTGAATAACATGTAGTTTCCCTATAGACAAAGAACAAAGAAGGAATTCTGTTTCGGGACCAAGCCAAACAGGATTGCTGTGCCATAGGAAGGATAGCTATACTAATTCGGTATACTCAAAATACACCTTTGGTACAAAATTGACAATCTCACAAGGATGAAATATCAGTAATTTTCTATTTACTGGTTGATCCCATCTTTTACGGAATCAATTCCTTTTTTGAATGTACAAAAATTTGGGGAGCTCGGCATGTCTGGAAGCACGGGAGAACGTTCTTTTGCTGATATTATTACCAGTATTCGATACTGGGTTATTCATAGCATTACTATACCTTCCCTATTCATTGCGGGTTGGTTATTTGTCAGTACGGGTTTAGCTTATGACGTGTTTGGAAGTCCTCGGCCAAACGAATATTTCACGGAAAGTCGACAAGGAATTCCATTAATAACCGACCGTTTTGATTCTTTAGAACAACTAGATGAACTTAGTAGATCCTTTTAGGAGGCCCCCAATGACCATAGATCGAACCTATCCTATTTTTACAGTGCGATGGCTGGCTGTTCACGGATTAGCTGTACCCACGGTTTTTTTCTTGGGATCAATATCAGCAATGCAGTTCATCCAACGATAAACTAAATTCCAACTATAGAACTATGACACAATCAAACCCGAATGAACAAAATGTTGTATTGAATCGTACCAGTCTATACTGGGGTTTATTACTCATTTTTGTACTTGCTGTTTTATTTTCCAATTACTTCTTCAATTGAGAGAAGGTAGAGAGTAGTAAGAATTCTCTTATCCCATTTGGAAGGATACCATCCTTAGAACTATCCATGACTGTTTTTGTCTCTAGCACGACCACTTGAGAAAATGTGGAGGAAAGTAGGGGAAATGGCCGATACTACAGGAAGAATTCCTCTTTGGCTGATAGGTACTGTAACCGGTATTCTTGTGATTGGTTTAATAGGTGTTTTCTTTTACGGTTCGTATTCCGGATTGGGTTCATCTCTATAGTAATCGGAGGAGCCAGATTGTAAACATGAAAAAGTAGGAGCTTAGCGGGTCCTTACCCCCTTTATCTGATTAGAGCGGAAAGGACCCGCGGAATTCTTATAACGCGATTTTAATCTATTTCATAATCTATAAATTGGTTACCTATTTCTATTTGTAAAAATAACAAAGAGAAAGCCTTTGCTTTGATGGTTAGAGTCCTTCTATTTATTCTTTTGTTTGTTAATAATGTTAGTGAAGCAATCCGTTGGTGGGTTTAAAGCGCCTGCCTTTCCTTTCGCCCATAAAATTTATTTACTTCACTCTTATGAAGCAACAACAAAGAGTGGATCAATTAAGGATCCAATATTTTATTCCACGAAGGAAGTATCCTCCAAATCTTTTATTTAGTTTAGAGTAATAAACTAATAAAACCTTAATCAAAACTACTCCACTAGCCTAAAAAAAAAAACCACCCTTTAATGGAAGGGAAGGGTATACTTTTTTTTTTACAAAATTTCTGTAAGTTCGAAGTTGAACTTAATTGAAAAAGTCAAGCAATTCTATCTGCTCACAAAAAATTTGTCCCCCGCCATACTTTACTTTCCCTCTGTTTGTCCACTACCGCACTCGAACCTAAGCAAAGGAAGTCCAAGAGACAGACCCGAATAAAGAATAAATAGTAATCTTTGGCAAAACAAATAAGAAGAAAAAGGATTCTTACTTCGATACAAGAAGAATCGACACAAGAAAAAGGCAAAAAAGCCTTTTTCTTGTGCCCAATAGAGGATTACGAAGACCCGCAATTCCTCCTAAAAGGACTTGTTTTGTTCCTTTTATTGTTCTCGCCTCTGCCTTGGATTCTCTTCTTTTGCATGAAATAGAAATACGGAATTCCAGAAATCGAGACTTTTTACCAAATTAATGGTAAGAAATCCCGGGATCTAGAAATTCATTTCGTACAATTGAACCTTTTCAAACTGTTTCTTTTTGAGAACCAAAAAGACTTGTGCTAAAATAACAGATGCGAAAAAGAACAAAAGGCCTTGGACGCGTAATGGATCCTGAAGCACTATTTCTGCATCCCCCTGACCAAACCCTCCCACATTAGGATTGCTTGTTAATGGTTGATCAACCTTGATTGATTCCCCCTCTGAAACAAGAAGTTCTGGCCCGGGAGGTATAATATCAATCACTTGGCGCCCATCCGACGCATCAACTATGGATATTTCATATCCCCCCTTTTCTTTACGTAGTATTTTTTTTACTATACCTGTTGACGTAGCATTATAAACTGTATTGTTACTCTTGCTACCATCGGGATAGATCTGTCCCCTTCCTCGGTTTCCCCCTACATATATGGGATATTTTAAGAAATGAACGTCTTTTTTTGTAGCGGGATCGGGGGAAAGAATGGGAAAGACAATTTCACTATATTTCTTACCGGGAACAGGGCCTATCACAAGAATATTTTTTTTATTGGGACGATAACTCTGAAAAGAGAGATTTCCTATCTTTTCTTTCAACTCAGGAGAAATACGGTCGGGTGGCGCTAATTCGAATCCCTCAGGCAAAATAAGAACAGCACCCACATTCAACCCTCCCTTTTTCCCATTAGCAAGAACTTGTTTCAGCTGCATATCATAAGGGATTCGAAGAACTGCTTCAAATACAGTATCGGGAAGCACAGCTTGGGGAACTTCAATATCCACGGGCTTATTAGCTAAATGGCAGTTGGCACATACAATTCGTCCAGTTGCTTCCCGCGGGTTTTCATAACCCTGCTGCGCAAAAATGGGATATGCATTTGAAATAGATGTCCGAGTTATTACGTATATCATGATCGATACAGAAATCGATCGAATCATCTGTTCCTTTAACCAAGAAAAAGTATTTCTATTTTCCATGTCCAATCGCGGATCCCGGAATTTCTACAATAAATTAGATAGGTAGCTAAGTTAATCTAGTTCCCTATACACGAGTCTGTTGTCAACAGTTGTACTGGAATGATGAATACCTTGAGCAGGTAGAAATAGAAAGAATTTTGCTAAAAAGAAAAAGGGCTTTCTTTCTAAAGGAAGAAAAATGCTAATTTTATTAATATTAGGAAAACCGATTATGCTTCACTAATTGAATGATAAATGACTACAAGCGAAGGAGATAGACGGTTTAAACAAAAAAAAACCCAAAATTTCAAACACGTGTCTAGAATCACAGGAAAACTACAAACAAAAATAGTGAAAATTAGCTCGTTAGGAGCCCATCCAAGATCGTTGTAGACCCAACGAATTAGTAGTTCCCAACCGCGGGTGGAGTGAAATCCAACAAAAAAATCCGTAACTAAAAGAATAAAAAAAGCTTTTATTGAGTCATTTAAGTTATAGAAGAATTCCTGAACCCAAGAATTCAAAATGACAAGTTCCTCTTTACCCAGAAAAAAAGAACCACTTAGAATAGCCAAACAGATTATATTTGTTGAGAAATGCAAAATGATATGGAGATGGTCCTCATTATCTATTTTGGCCAATTGTATTATTTCCTTGTGTATTCCTATAGGAGGTTTTTGTACATGTGTCTTCGGTTTCTCTTTTATCATTTCGTCCAAGAGAAAAAGCTCTTCCAATTCTATGAATCCTTCTAGAATCCTTTTCTCTTGAATATCCGTTAAGAGAGTTTCAGGTTGCCTGGTATTCCACCAATTCTTAATCCAAAGTTCCAGACATTTGTTAAAAGAGAAAGAGACTCCCCAGGGCAAAAGTACGATAAATACAAGATATAGGAAAGAAGGCAATGCTTTCTTTTTTTTCATTTTTGATCTGTAAATTGAGTTGTTAATGAATCTGCTTCATTCGCTGACTCTATATGATATTTCTTTTTTTTTTTTGAAGCAAAAATTCTATAACAAGGTTTGAGACCTTGTGTTTGTATCTATTTCTCTTTTTGTATACTAGTGGAATTTCATTGTATTGGGTTCTTTCTTAGATCTAAATGGAGTGGAATAGAGAAATAGAATAAAAAAAAAGCCCTTTCTTTCATATGAAAAGGGAAGAATATTAGGCCATATATCTCACTTGGACAAAACAAATTAGAAGCAATTTTCTCTTATCCTCGGTTGTTCCTTCCTTTAGATAAATACTCGAAAATACCCTTACAATTTAAATTCAAAAAATTGCAATTGGTACTCAAAATACTTCAATTGGTACGCGCAAGAAATAGGCTAATTCGGCAGCTTTTTGTTCAATTTCTCGTGGAGTAAAAAATTTCTCATCAGTACGAGTCAAGGGAATGACCCCCTGGCCGCGTATTTCCATATAAAGGATACGACGAGGATAAAGACCCTCTTTAACCTGAATTCTAATTGATTGGATATCCCGCACAAGGAATTGAAGGAAGATGCGACGTTTTATTCCAGGGAATCCCCAACGAAAAATGCACACTATTCCCTCTTTTCTATCAAATCGGTCATAACCACTGCCTACATTCCACAAAATAGTGCACCACAAATAGGAGCTAATGAATAGGCCCGCGATTCCGTAGAAAGACATCACGACCCCCTGTGGAAAAAAAAGAATTTGTTGAGATGGAAGTACGGATATCATATTCTTACCAAGATAACTGGAAGCCCCAACCGCTAAGAATCCTAATGAACCTAGAAAAAGAATACAGGCCCAGAAAAAATTACCTCTTTTTCGAGAACCTTTTAGAAGTTCTATCCATATGTGTTCTGATCGCCAATTCATATTAGATATACTAAATCCAGCAGCGGTTAATTGAAATTGAGAGAATAAGCTAAATGATTTTGACTTTACTTTTTTTGATTCTGAAATCGCCTTCAGCAGCTAGTACTCCTGTGAAATAATTGGTTAGATACATTGACTTTCTATTCAAAAAAATTCCTGGATCCACTTAAAAAAACTCGCTATACTCGGCTACGGATATGTATGCATTTATGCTCGTAGCCTATATCTGCATCGATCGAATAGACGTTTTTCATTTGTGTGTAGAAAGAGCTACATACCCTATCATATTAATATATTACTTACACTAAAAAATATTTGTATTATGATCCCTGGAAATACATTGAGAAAATTTGGCCCCGTCGGTTCTAGACAATCTTATTTTTCTGCACATAAAGAAATAAAGAAGCCATTGCAATTGCCGGAAATACTAAGCCTACTAAAGGCACGAAAATAGAGGGTAAGTTTAAATCTGTCATAGAATAGGTGTCTCAATTCCAATTTACTATTTCTATCTATTCAAAATATATCTTAAGATTCTTATGATATAATTAAGTATATCTATTATAAGGAATATTGACTATTGTATTTTTGAGTTTGCAAAATAAAGATTTTTTATCGCTAAATAATACTAACTAAAGTATTCTATAAAAGTATTCTATATCGATAAAAAAATGAATGGAATGGATAATTTGATTTTTCTTTTTCCATTCTCATGGCCTTTCTATCTTTCTAATCGAACTTGAAATTGGATTCAAAAGAAAGCAATTGTGAAAATGAAAGAAATACCTCTTTCAGAATCCCCTTTAATTTAAAAATTTAAAAAGTAGAAGTGGAATAGAATAACGCGGTTGAGGAGTAAAGATCATACGTCTGTAATGCATTGTATGTCCCAGAATAGGTCCCATTCTTCTACCCTTTCCGGGTAGTCGATGGCTATTCACAGCTACTACCTTAACACCAAAGAAGAGCTCGACCCAATGCTTTATTTCTGTCTTAGTGAATCCCGATTCGACATTATTAGAAGTATATTGATTCTTTCCCAATAAATGAAGATTCTTTTCTGCAAATACTGCGTATTTGGTTCCATTATCGTATGATAATACTCTATTTTGATTTGTATTTGTTTATTGTATTATACCTTTCTATATTCTAGATATATAGAATAGAAGAATCTCGATTTGTCAAGTCTCATCATCGTATCAAGATATATTTAAATTTGGCTCGATCTTTTAAAAGATCGAGCCAAATTTAATTTCAATCAATTAGAAGAATAAAGAAGAATTACTGCATTTCGTAACTCATTTTTTCTCTTTCTATTTCGCTTCTTTTTTATTTAGATCTTCTTTACTGTGTTTACGTTTTCCTCATCTATGGTATCTACCGGCTTGAAGTCGAATGTGATCGCTTTCCATACTTCACAAGCTGCGGCTAGTTCAGGACTCCATTTGCAAGCTGCTCGGATAATTTCATTACCTTCACGAGCAAGATCGCGCCCTTCGTTACGAGCTTGTACACAGGCTTCTAAAGCCACCCGATTAGCTGCTGCACCTGGTGCATTCCCCCAAGGATGTCCTAAAGTTCCCCCACCAAATTGTAATACGGAATCGTCTCCAAAGATTTCGGTCAGAGCTGGCATATGCCAAACATGAATACCCCCTGAAGCCACCGGTATAACACCTGGCATGGATACCCAGTCCTGCGTGAAAAAGATACCGCGAGAACGATCTTTTTCAATATAATCATCGCGCAATAAATCAACAAAACCTAAAGTCATTTCGCGTTCCCCTTCTAACTTACCTACTACTGTACCGGCGTGGATATGATCTCCCCCAGACATACGCAATGCTTTAGCTAATACACGGAAATGCATACCATGATTTTTCTGTCTATCAATAACTGCATGCATTGCTCGGTGAATGTGAAGAAGTAGGCCGTTGTCGCGGCAATAATGAGCCAAAGTAGTATTTGCGGTGAATCCTCCAGTTATGTAGTCATGCATTACAATAGGAACCCCTAATTCCCTCGCAAATACAGCTCTCTTCATCATTTCTTCGCATGTACCTGCAGTCGCATTCAAGTAATGCCCCTTGATTTCGCCGGTTTCGGCTTGTGCTTTATAAATTGCTTCGGCACAAAAGACAAAACGGTCTCTCCAGCGCATAAATGGTTGTGAGTTTACGTTTTCATCATCTTTGGTAAAATCAAGTCCACCGCGTAGACACTCATAACATGCTCTACCGTAATTTTTTGCGGATAATCCCAATTTTGGTTTAATAGTACATCCCAATAAAGGACGACCATACTTGTTCAACTTATCCCTTTCAACTTGGATACCATGAGGCGGACCTTGGAAAGTTTTTGCATAAGCAGCAGGAATTCGTAGATCCTCCAAACGTAGAGCACGTAGGGCTTTGAAACCAAATACGTTACCCACAATGGAAGTAAACATGTTAGTAACAGAACCCTCTTCAAATAGATCTAATGGATAAGCTATATAACAGATATATTGACTGTCTTCCCCAGGAACGGGTTCGATGTGATAGCATCGTCCTTTGTAACGATCAAGACTGGTAAGTCCATCAGTCCAAACAGTTGTCCATGTACCAGTAGAAGATTCCGCAGCTACTGCAGCCCCTGCTTCTTCAGGCGGAACCCCGGGCTGAGGAGTTACTCGGAATGCTGCCAAGATATCAGTATCCTTGGTTTCGTATTCCGGGGTGTAGTAAGTCAATTTATAATCTTTAACACCAGCTTGAAATCCAACACCTGCTTTAGTTTCTGTTTGTGGTGACATAAGTCCCTCCCTACAACTCATGAATTAAGAATTCTCACAACGACAGGGTCTACTCGATATGGACTAAGCGTAAATGAAACCTTTGCAAAAATCTTAAAAAAAAAAGATATTCAATTAATATCAACTCATTAAATAAAAAAGGGAGTATGCTTAAGTTAATGAATATGTTTCATTCATATATAATGCGTACACCCTGTGTACGTTCTATCCTATAGGAATTCTACTATAGGAATTCGATAGGAATTGAGTTGTTGTTATGGTAAGTTAACATGGTTCATTATTAAACCATAGATTTGATTCACCAAATCCATCATTATTGTATACTCTTTGATAGATATAGCGCAACCCAAACTAATCCCTTAATCCTTATTTTACAATTTTATAAGTTCTTATCTTAATAGGCCCCTTTCTTATTTTGAATCTAAATACCTAAATACTAAGAAAATTCTCTGTTGACAGCAATCTATGCTTCACAGTAGTATATATTTTGTATATCGAAGTCCTAGACAGGAAAGTAGAAGAGGCAAAGATCCTTGACAAAAGGAAAAATGTCTATGAAAAAAAAGATTGATTGAACTTTCCACCAGACTCATTCCATGAGTAAACGAGTGAATGGGATTCGCTTAGGTAACGAAATCAAGTGCTAGTCCCCTTTTCTTTTTTATTGAATTAACTAATTCATTTTTTTGATTTTTGGATATTTTTTAATTTGATTTGGCATTATTCAACAAGAAAAAAAAAGAAAAATTTCGACAAATTCCTTTTTTTTTAGAATTATGTGATAATTATGAGAACCAATTCTACTACTTCGCGTCCAGGGGTTTCCACAATTGAAGAAAAAAATGCAGGGCGTATTGATCAAATTATTGGACCCGTGTTGGATATCACTTTTCCCCCGGGCAAGTTGCCTTATATTTATAACGCTTTGATAGTAAAGAGTCGGGACACTGCCGATAAGCAAATTAATGTGACTTGTGAGGTACAACAATTATTAGGAAATAATCGAGTTAGAGCTGTAGCTATGAGTGCTACAGAGGGGTTGATGAGAGGAATGGAAGTGATTGACACAGGAGCTCCTCTTAGTGTTCCGGTCGGTGGAACTACTCTCGGACGAATTTTTAACGTTCTTGGGGAGCCTATTGACAATTTGGGTCCTGTAGATACTAGTGCAACATTCCCTATTCATAGATCCGCGCCTGCCTTTATTGAGTTAGATACGAAATTATCTATCTTTGAAACAGGTATTAAGGTGGTCGATCTTTTAGCTCCTTATCGGCGTGGAGGAAAAATCGGACTATTTGGGGGGGCAGGAGTAGGTAAAACAGTACTCATCATGGAATTAATCAATAACATTGCTAAAGCTCATGGAGGCGTATCCGTATTTGGCGGAGTAGGGGAACGGACTCGTGAAGGAAATGATCTTTATATGGAAATGAAAGAATCTGGAGTAATTAATGAAAAAAATATTGAGGAATCAAAGGTAGCTCTAGTCTATGGACAAATGAATGAACCGCCGGGAGCTCGTATGAGAGTTGGTTTAACTGCCCTAACTATGGCAGAATATTTCCGAGATGTTAATAAGCAAGACGTGCTTTTATTCATCGATAATATCTTTCGTTTTGTTCAAGCAGGATCGGAGGTATCCGCCTTATTAGGGAGAATGCCCTCTGCAGTGGGTTATCAACCTACCCTTAGTACAGAAATGGGTTCTTTACAAGAAAGAATTACTTCTACCAACAAGGGATCGATAACTTCGATCCAAGCTGTTTATGTACCTGCGGACGATTTGACCGACCCTGCTCCTGCCACAACATTTGCACATTTGGACGCTACTACCGTACTTTCCAGAGGATTAGCTTCCAAGGGTATTTATCCCGCAGTAGATCCTTTAGATTCAACCTCAACTATGTTACAGCCTCGGATCGTTGGCAAGGACCATTATGAAACTGCGCAAAGAGTTAAAGAAACTTTACAGCGTTACAAGGAACTTCAGGACATTATTGCAATTCTTGGGTTGGATGAATTATCGGAGGAGGATCGTTTAACTGTAGCAAGAGCACGAAAAATTGAGCGGTTCTTATCACAACCGTTCTTTGTGGCAGAAGTTTTTACCGGTTCTCCAGGAAAGTATGTTAGTCTTGCAGAAACAATTAGGGGGTTTCAACTAATCCTTTCCGGAGAATTAGATGGCCTACCCGAACAGGCTTTTTATTTGGTGGGGAACATCGATGAAGCTAGCACGAAAGCTATAAACTTAGAAGAGGAGAACAAATTGAAGAAATGAAATTAAATCTTTATGTACTGACTCCTAAACGAATTATTTGGGATTGTGAAGTGAGAGAAATCATTTTATCTACTAATAGCGGCCAAATTGGTGTATTACCAAACCACGCCCCCATTAACACAGCTGTAGATATGGGTCCTTTGAGAATACGCCTCCTCAACGACCAATGGTTAACAGCGGTTCTGTGGAGTGGTTTTGCGAGAATAGTTAATAATGAGATCATCATTTTAGGAAATGATGCAGAACTGGGTAGTGACATTGATCCAGAAGAAGCTCAACAGGCACTTGAAATAGCCGAAGCTAACTTGAGTAGAGCTGAGGGTACGAAAGAATTGGTTGAAGCAAAGCTAGCTCTCAAACGGGCTAGGATACGAGTCGAGGCTATCAATTGGATTCCCCCATCCAATTGAAGACAATCCAAAGGTTTCGTTGATACAAAGAAAAAGGAAAGAAGGGTAGAAAAAGTTATTAGATAGCGAAGCGAAGTAAGTCCAATGCTATCTAGTAATTTTTCTACCTACCTACCTACTATTGGATTTGAACCAATGACTCCCGCCGTATGAAAGCAGTACTCTAACCACTGAGTTAAGTAGGCAATTTATCATCACAAAAGAAGCCGCATTACTTCGATCGATTATAGATCGAATCCTTTTTATAAGCAATACCGCTCCATTATTGGTATAGTATTCCGTTATTGGTATGGTATATAGTAAATAGATCAAAGGGATATCCTATGGCATTACAGAATATTCATCTTGACAAGAAATTATCTATATGTTAAGATATCTCTGACAAGGGCTATAGCTCAGTTCGGTAGAGCAACTCGCTTACACGTGCGCCAATGCTTTTCAAGGGAATTTATTATGCAATGAACATAATTGACCTTATTGCAAAATCAATGTCTTACTTCATGGATTCGAGAGAATAGGAGAACAGTAGCCTGACAAACAGTCGGTTCAGTCCGATTCGGGTGCCAATTCTGGTGCCTAATCAAATAGAACCACTATTGATTTGCTAGTTGATAAGGTAAATATCCAACCCACTCAATGCTAGGCTTAATGAGGATAAGGGCCTCCAAAAAACTTCTTTTCGTTCTATGAACTTTAAGGTGTATGAAGTCTCATAGTCAACTCTTGCAGCGGAACGATAGAGACTCCATTTCACTTAGGTTGATTTAATTTAGGCCGGAGGCAGACCTAAGTCAAGGTAATCCTCCTTTGAAACACTTTGGTATTGCTCCTAGATAGATCATAATACAAATAAATCAATCAGAGCACAGGGAGCCATCTTATTATCTTTCCGTAAAGAAAAACTATGGCGGATTAACTGATCTTTACATCAGTTGATGAAAGAGCCCAATGCAGAAAAATGCATGTTGGGTCTTTGAAACAGTTCGAATCATTTCGATAATAATCCCGTTTGATCTGTTTTACCGAGAAGGTCTACGGTTCGAATCCGTATAGCCCTACTAATATATATGTCTTTTTTTTAGATTTTAGGATGGATATCCTATGTATCCTTTAGTATAGTTTTCTTTTCCTTATTAGTACTTGTTTATAGACTCGACGGTCGCTTGCGACCTAGAATAGAGATAAAAGCATTACCATAGGCTGATTTATCGAAAATCATAGAGACAGGAAAAGAAAAAAGAATTTCGATCAAATCAATAGAAGGAAAAATCCCTTATCTGATTTGAATTCCATCCTTCTTCAAATAAAATAGGATATGCCCTAAGTCCCTAGACTTTCCTATAATGACTGCAACGATTTTCTCCATTTTGCGAATTCCTATTTTGTTTGAAGTATATTACTATAATATACATTATGTAAAAATATACATTATCTAAATCGAAAGAAAATAAAAAGAAAGAGTAAATAATAAAACAGGATATTCTGTTTCAAAATTCTGAAATAGAGTTCTTTTTTTTTTGTAGTATTATTCCTCATTAGGCTGCATACATTAGTAATCCTATTTTAATTAGGTTCTAATCTAATTAGTAGTAAGTATTTTCTTTTTTATTTAATAGTCTCTGACTATCCTTAAATAAAGGATAGAGCAATTCTTTTTTCTAGAGATTCTAGAGAAAACGAGACAAAGTGAAGCAAAAGAGTTTTCTTTGTATAAGAATTAGGTCTATACCATATCTAAATAGAATGGAAATCCAAAAGAAAGATAGTGGGGATTCCATTGGATGAATCCTTAAGGAAGACATGGCACAAAAGAAACAAAAGCTAAAGTAAGCGCTCTTTGGTTTGAGCAAAAGAGATTCGATTCTTGTTTCGCCGAGGAAAAGAGAGAAGTTCTGGATAAATTGACAATGCCAACTGAATTAACTAATTTTAGTTCGGCCTATTTCACATTAATGGGAGTACATTTATGTTCCTGCTTCACGAATATGATATTTTTTGGACATTTCTAATAATAGCAAGCCTTATTCCTATTTTGGTATTTTGGATTTCAGGGCTTTTAGCCCCGAGTAGTGAAGGACCGGAGAAGCTTTCTAGTTATGAATCGGGTA